GGCTTTTCACTTTAGCCGTTGTTATTAAAGGCCTTACTAGTTTAAAGCTTTTTGGATCCCCTCTTTCTTTCTAGTTAGGGAGGCCGTAGATGAAAGCCTCTTCAGTAAACTCTTTCCGCTTCCGCTTCTGAATCTGGATGGCGGCTTTGGTTGGAGAAGAGAGTGTTTCAGTTACGGGGCTAGTGAGTTACTATACGTTCGTGAAGGCAGACAGGCGCTCGTAGACAGAAAACCGTTTTCGCAGAGCGACTTAGAAAAAACAAACCACTTCTTGTTTCGAAAAGCGCTGCGTACAGTTCTGGGGGTTGTAGAACAACTACTTCTTTGCCGTTCTTTTTCCGTTAGCCAGTATCGAGACTCTAAGACTCCTTGCGCTTAGCCCACCGCAGGTGCTTTGATAGAGAGTCACTTTCGGGTTGTAGGGCGCAAGGGGATCTTGAATCAATTCCCTCTTTGCCAGTAGCTAGTTTAGATATGGCAAGCGGTTCGAGTCAAGTGCCAGTTAAAGAACCAATTGTTGGCAAGAGTCACAAATATGAAGTAAACGACTTGGTCTCTTCTTTCTTCCTCTTACTACTCCTTGCCTCTTCTGGAAAGTGACTTTGACCAAATAGAGTATCCTTCCGTATAGGGGAAGGAAAGGCTCTCGCAGTAGTTGTTCTGTAAGGGCTTTCATTAGCGTGAGAAGGCGGTGAAAGGGTATTGAGCTAAGAATGCTTATACAGGGCAACTATAGGGCTTATAGAGAATGAGAGGGGCTCACTTGACAGAGTGCCGAGCATTGTTCGTCGTGCTAGTTCCGCTACTCCAGTTCCAGTGGTAAACGAAACCTTCTTTCTCTTGCTTTCGGGCCTACGTCTCTCTTTCAAGGGTTCCACTTTCTTTGGTAGCTTTGGGCAAGGCAGTACTGGTACTCAGTCGATCTTGCTCTAGCCGCTTTCGGCTTCAGGGAAGGTTTACTTTTCCTTTCCGTGAAGTTTTTGTTCCAGGCCCCCTTCTTAGTCAATGGACTGATAGTTGAAGGGACGGGATCATGATATCCGGCATACCAACAAACAACTTTTCACGAAAGCCCTCAAAAGAGGAGATGCGCTCAAATACAGAGAGGAATGGAGTAACTCAACTCCGAGAGAGGAACGTGGCTCTCTAACCGCTAGTTTCTTACTTCTCAGGTTCTTACGGGGAATCTCAAAACAAGGTTTCCATACAGATCTTTGGCCATAGAATTGGTTTACCCGTCTTGAGGCATCCCTTGCTCTGCTTGCTCCGCCTAAATATGTATCAATAGCAATGGCAAGATCAACTACTGAAGGGGTTGTGGCACCCGTTTGGCTTTGTTGGCATGACTCCAGGAATTGATCTGAAATAGTAGCCTGCTGACCAAAATGCCTATGATAAAAGAGGCACTAGCTAGTTTACTTGCCTACTTCTTAGAGCGAGGACGTAATCCCGGCTCTATCAGCAGAAGAGGAGATCCTTCGTCCAGGAGTCCATCTCTATCTCGGTCTGGGTAATAGTGATAGAGTACCTACTGAGTGGAGGGCTCTCAGCGAAGCTCGTTGTTTAGTAGTCTTTCTCGTCGGAATGGTTATGCGGTCGCAGTGACCTTAGCTTAGCGGGCCTACAAGAAAAAGAAATCCGTACCAACACATTAGTCCTTTTCGGATCCATTTCGTTATGATTCTTTCGAGGTTGCGGAAGAACCTGAAGTTGTATCTCTCGGCGTCTCTTACGAGAATGAGTTGATGGCTAGGCACCTATCGCCTTGTCTGTTTTGCATGCAATAATGGTGAATTCTACTTATTTTATTAACTCTAAAAAGTAAGCAATTAAACTTCCCCTCACCCTGATCGTAGGGACACGCAGGCGCTAACCGATCGACCGATCTGCATGTGTTAAGCACCCCGCATTTAATTTAAGAAAAGAGAGAAGCTAGCGTCCGATTCCATGCTTCCGTATGCATCGACATCGTCCGCGATTCGATAGCATACGGACGATGCCGCTGCACAAGTAATTGCTGTTGTCGCCTTGTCCGCCGTTCTCTTATCTGCTTGAATAAGCTCACTCTTGGTTAGCTATGAACAAGGAGTGAAGAATCGTTAAGGAAAGATTTTATTCCCCAGTCTCTCCTATATCCTATTGCTATTCTAGCTGGGATATTCTCTCTATGAAAGCATATAGGAATCAAAGGTAATATCGTATAAGTCTAGTCAACAATCATTCCTTTAGTTCCATTCGTTCGCTTTAAAGCACGAGCTGCGAGAAAGAGATAGATTATCGATCTTGTACTAATCGCCACTCTCGATTCAACTACAAGCCTGCTATTCACTCGATTGAAAGTCGGATCTTGCCTTCACTCCTAAAGAAAGGCTCTGGCAAGACCTCACCTCAGAGCATTCAAGCATTCGTTCAGAGTCTCTTAGAGGACATTTTTTAAAGCTCTGACACTGCTACTTATCATCATAGCTACTGGTCGTTATTGCCTTGAGCCTGGATCGACTACTATCTACGTTAGCACCTAATTCAACTTCTTCACCAAGACTTGTGAACATCGCTTTTCGCCTTGCGCCTGGGCTTTTTTCAGACTCTTATAACTAGTGTCAAGGCCTTTTTCTTTGTCTGAAAATATAAAAATTATAAAAAAACTCTCTCTCCATTTTGTATGCTCCCAAACTTAAATACCTCAATCGTAGGTTTTGTTTTGCTGCTCAGATACATAGGCTATTAATAAGGTGCCGATTCGTCTCATAGTCATAGACAAGCTGCTTTGCAAATCGCCTTAGCTGCTGTTTGAGTGGTAAGGTAAGAAAGGCTATAACTCTTTCTTTGTCAAAGAGCAAGGGAAGATAAGTAGTTGTCTCAGGTAGTACGGTAGCTATAACAGGAAGGCAAGCAGTAGCGGATAGTTCAACCATAGGGAGCTCTCAGCTAGAATAGTCCATCTACATCGGGGCAGTGATCGGAGGCCGATATTTCGGAGTGCGTTAGGCCCCCGCACGTGGGTTGAACAAAGAAGCGAAAGTGCTCAAACAAAAGCCTTAGTACGCTCTGACTGAAGGTCGCTCCTACCTTCTCTCGCTCGATCATCCCGGTTTGGAGAGGAATCCTGAAATGTTGACCTCACTTTGAGAGGTACGCTGCATGAACGAACCCATGATCAATTCAAGCCTATTGAGAAAAGCAATTGTTGGTCTAAAACAGTCTTCGAGGGCATGTTTTGATAAATTTAGTAAAGTAGTTTCTGCATATGGACTGAAGCAAACTGAAGTTGAGCATTCATCAGTATTTGTTTGTCATACCCAAAGTGGGTCTATAATCCTTGCTGTGTATGTTGATGATATTGTGATTATAGGTAGTAACAGGACAGGAATTGTTGACCTGAAACAGTATTTGAGTAAACACTTTTATACCAAGGATCTTGGAAAGCTTCGGTACTTTTTGGGTATTGAAGTAGCAAGATCAAAGGCGGGAATATCACTTTCTCAAAGGAAGTATGTTACACACTAATTATATTAGAGGAGACTGGATTGTTGGGACTGCGGATACTCCTATGGATCCGAATGTTTCAGTAAGGATGATGGCCTGCTCTTTGATAATCCAGGGGGATATAGACGTTTGGTTGAAGAATATGCTGCAAGAACTTGGGATTAAGCATTCACAGCCTATGAATTTGGTGTGTGATAACCAGGCAGCTGTCCACATTGCATCTAATCCAGTATTTCATGAGAGAACGAAGCATATTGAAGTTTATTGTCCCTTCGTACGGGAGAAATGCAACATGTAATTCGAACAACACATGTGAAATCAATAGATCAGCTAGCTGATTTGTTTACCAAGCCATTGGGGGGGTTCAAGGGTTAGTTATATTTGTAACAAGCTGGGAACATATGATCTATATGCTCCAGCTTGAGGGGGAGTGTTAAAGGGTATAATTGTCAATGTATTTGTGTTATTATTTAATAGAAATACAAAATACATAAGAAGTCCGCCTTTGTGGCAAAGGCCTTGTCACGAGCTGGATTCGAACCTGCACTTTCCAGATACATGGGTCCGGGTTTCAACCTTTTTGATCGTGATTTTTGCCGCTTCGTCTTCGGCAGACTACATCCGGAGTCGACTTTCGTTTCGTCAACAACAATATAGCTATCTATTATAGCTTTAACGAAACCTGCATCATAGCGAAAAAAAGTTTATCCGCGATTTTATTTTTCCTTTCTTTGAGCCGATTCGTCGCTTCTTGTTAATACGCAGATAAACGCCGTGGGGGATATGGATTTAGCGTGATAGCCAGGATAATGGAAGCAGCAAAGACAGCCCCTGCCTGCATCCTTAGCTTCTTTTTGTTGATATCCAGAGGGTCGAACTCGGTGTCGATTCCCTGAAACAACTGTCTGGTCTCAGTATTGATTGGCTCCCCGCATTCACAAGGACTGGCTACCTGCAGGTGGTTGCTACATACCTTGTTGGCAAACGTATCCCTAACTACTTCAATAACTTTTTTGAGGTCGACGGCTGTTAGCACGTCTGGTTGCAACACCATCTGTTCTGGCGCTAAACACGCCCACACCCCGAACCCTATGATAGCGCAAAGTGCTAATACAAAAAGGCGTGTGTCGCGCATATAAGAATACAGTATAGCGTCAAAGTTTTTGACGACTCTGGCCTCTTTTCTTCTTTTGATTATAGTTGTTACGCTGGCAAGCCCCCTACCTAAGTTTTTATCTATCGATCTTATGCGCGACATTCCTCTTGTTTTGACGGTTCTCATGGGCAGCCACTTCTCCCCCAAGCGGTATAGTACCTTTGTGTGTTTTCCTATTTCATTTACCCCGATGTATCGCATTGCTTCCTTTATTCTTTCCTCGCAATCTCTCATGAATATTTTAGTTTGTTCATATTCAGATTGTTCCTTACATTTTTATCCCATGCGTCTCTTTCGAATGTATTTTGTACTGTAAATACCTTAGCCCTCCCTGCCTACTTCCTTACTAACTGAAAAAAATCCCTAAGCTCAGGTCACCTAGCTTAGAAACTAAACGAATAGGACTCATTACTGACTTGCTTGCCGAGCTTACCGAGTAACGAGCACACCGAGGAAGAGTTATTGATAGATAGACAGTTAGACAGAAAGTTTTTCAGGGGCGGTAGTTCGGTGGTTCGGATGCACTGAGCGACGGAAACAAAAAAAGAATAAAGCTAGGGAACACTCCAGATTTTCTAAAGGCCCCCTTAAGGGCTTCTAAGGCTTTGTAAGTAGGCAGGTCAGGTCCATTTAAAGTTTTTTTCCTCATCTTTCAGAGACTAACTCGTCTTGCTTGAAAGAAAGAAGACATGCTTCGACTTGCCCCATTGATTTATTTAGAGACAGAGACAAAGGTTAGTTGGCACTTCGCTTTTAGCGTTCCGATCGATTGCCTCACTTACTAGCAAAGACGACAGTCTTAAAAAAATTCCTAAATATTCCTATCCTCGATAGTTGAACCAACTCTCAATTCAACTGAATAGTCAGGCCCAGTTCGTTGATTGAATCATTTACTGTGATTCAAAAAGAAAGAAGAAGACCAAAGCCCTCGCATAGTGAAAGTTGCCCAAATCGATGGGGTCTAAAAGTACCTAGTCGATAGGATTCCATTCCCAAAAAGGGTTACAGGCGGATAGGAACTGGATCTATTTGAATAGCTGCCGGACGTGCTTTTATGGAATCCGAGGATCATCTGCTCAGGACCGCCTTCTTGGAATAGCTGGAATGTTTATCTGAGCTAGCCAATATTTAGGAAAATAAGGCTGTTGGCCAAGCTTTGCGAAAAGTAAAAAGGCCAGGCCGATAGCCAAATCAGATATAATAAATGCACCCATAGCTTGGTGTGGTTTTTCTTTTATTCAATTACATGCTCCCCTGGATTATTAACCTCTCGTGCCTATCGGTGGATAGTCCCTTCGCTTCACTCATCTATTGACGTACTAAAATACAGAGTGAAAAACCTACCCCACCCACTACCCTTCCCTTTACGTACGTGAATTAGGCCCTAGCTCGGGATCGGGCAAAGAGGTTTTTTTTCCTATGCCTCGTATGTATTTACCATCGGAACTGTTTATTTGCCTTAGACCCAAAGACTTTGGGGCTATTCTATTAACAATCAGAGGAATAACCAACCCCTTCTTACTTAGGAAAAGAGTTCAATTTCGATAACTCTGCTCTCTTATAGCTAGAAATGCTTTCGTCAAGGTAAGCTTTCAGAAGAGAGTCTCCAACTCCGTTCCTAGAACTTTGGGGGGATGAAGCCCGAAAAACTGTAGCTTCCACTTTCTTTTCATGATTTGAGTTTTTTCTATCAGAAGAGGGTATTTTGATCGTTGGGCCGAACAACTTAAAGTTATGCTTTCGTTGACCTAATTGCTAGAGTACTTGCTAGATTTGGTTCGCGTTCAGTGAACCGATCCAGCCTTTGTTTGTGTTTGAGCCGGTGGGTTGTGATTGAGCTTAGCTTGGCAGATCTCGCACTGTAATGCAAGTGCTTATTTACGAAAGATAGATTGTTGGTATGGCTGCTGCTACCAAAAGCACACTAAGTTAGTCACAGGTAGAAACCTTTGAGCTCTACTAGCTCTCCGACTCTATAAACTTAACTTGGCTTTCCCGCCGCCCCTTTACCCCATCTTTTTTGCTTGCTATGAGCGTTACTGCTGCTCAAAACGGTCTTTCTTTGCCGGTTGCCGAAGGCCCGACAGAATGACCCGGTAACGTTGCACTCCATTGGCGGATTTAGCAGCAGTAGCATCAGTGGCTTGGCTTTTCGGGGTGGACCCTTTCACTCTACCCTATGTTATTCTATACGCCATCGATGGAAGCCTCCCATGCCCTGTTCAGTACTTTCTTCATTATCCACTGATGAACCCTTTGATCGAACCTTCCCTTCCTGAAGTGGTGGGGATTGTCTTCCAGACATAGATATAGGAAGGGGCTCGACCCCCACCCAGCTCGAAGAAGTAGCTCTTTCTAGTTATCGTAGGAGAGACCGCAAAAAGTAGGGATTAGTTGGAACAGCTGCCGCGGCTTGAATTTGAGTGGATGCCCAAATTGAGGAGTCATTCCCGCTGCTAGGAGATGCCAAATGCGCCTGCCCAGTCTCATCTCGAAGACAGAGACCTGTTTTGGAAAGGAAGCCCTACCCGCTCCAGTCCCTCATCCCATCTCCGAAGAAAGGGCCAATACCAGCAAGAACTGGACTGCCTAGCTGATAGGTTAGCTCGCTCCATCAGGTATCGGATATCTGTCTCAGCTATAGGAAATAGCATCGGTGAGGAGGGGGAAGATACTGCAAGGATTCTGAAGACGAAGAAGCTTGCATGTCTATCGGAGAGATTAGTTTGACCCGCTATTGGAGGCCGGTCGTAAAGCTGGTTCGCCGGCAACGGCAGCTCGTGGGTCTGTGTTAAACGATGGAGGCCCGTGTAAACTTAGATCTAACGATCTTCCTGGTCCTTCGGGTTGAGGAAGCTATCCTAGTTGCGACCCCGGTTGAAACCCAAGGCCTTGCCCTCTCTGAGGGACTCGAGCTTATCGATCTTGGGTCTAACCAAGCTGCGCCTTCTGTTCAAGCGAACAACTTCAAATTCTGGTGGAGACAGGCCTTAATCTTGAATCTAAATCTAGTGGAAGGTTTCCAAATAAAATAGGGTTTGCTATTGGATGAACATTGTTATTATTATTTAATGCGCAGGGAACGATTTTCGACCGATCAGCTTATTTAATTTCCTGGAAGGATCATTTCCAAAATCATGGTCAACCAAATCCAATGAGGCCAATCCCGCAGAGACCTGGCTCGCTTAAGAAGGAATACAAATCCCTTTAGTTATACCTTTGCTTACGGAGAGAATAGACCGGTTGAGTTTGTTATTAGGTGCCTACTCCCTCGTCAATAGTGTAAGCACTCTGGACTGACCTCGTTGATAGAAAAGAAAGGGAGATAAAATCGACTAGAAGGACATGCTTTTGGAAAAAACTGGAATTTCTTCCCTAGTGTCGTCCAAGCTCACTATCCCTTAAGTTGCTTTGGGTAAGTGTATCACTGCTCTTTGTTGAATCCTTCTGAGCTAAGCGAAATACCTCCTAACACTCTTGTAAATGGGAATGGGTTAGGATGATTATATTAACACATGCAATTCGAAGCCGGACTAGTTCGACTTAAGCCATTCCGTATCCGCTTGTTTTCGGGGCGAATCTACAAAGGTCAGAAAGAGAAGAGAAAGGACGACTCTATCTCTTTATCTCTATCTCTTAGTTAGCCAGGATTTAAACCTCTCTCCAGAAAGCAAGCAAGCTGAGCAGTTCTCACTCTGTCCGGTGAAAAATAAAGCTTAAAGAATGCCGTAAAGTGATCACAGAAACTTCATACATACCGATTCGCCACGTGAAAGCTACTAGTCGAACTAGAGCCTTATTATCGTTCCTGACCCCTAGCCAATAGGACACTTACTCTATCTATTGAGTTGAGTTGTCTCCCCTCGGGGGTCAAGGTAGAGTGATTAGAGCTTACTTCTTCTTAAAGGGATCCATGTCATTTCACTGAAGACCAAAGACCGCTTATTCTTCTTTTTCACACGAACAGGGTTCAAAGGAGAACGGCTCTTGTTTGGTTCTATCTTAAAAGAAGAAGATTCCACGTGCTAGCCGAAAGGCCGCTTAGGATTCTGCGTTCACTCGGTTCTCTAAATAAAGGGAGAGAAGTCGCGCGAGGTCGAGGGGAGGAAGAGAAAAAGAAGCAGCTATTTCACCGTCCGTAATAACCACAGTTTTCGGGTTATCGGGCATAAGCGTAGCAGATCTTCTTTAAGAAGAAACTCCTTTGTCGGCATTACCTATGTTGAAGGAATAAACAGTCTGATCTTTTCCAAGGCAAAGAAGCCTTTTTTGCTAATTCTTTAATTCATTTCTTATCAAGTAGGAATTGAACCTACGACCAGTCAGTTAATCATTGACTGCTCTACCACTGAGCTATTGAGACGGGCTTTTTTAAGAATTGGTTTGCTAAATCGACGCACAATCTTATGGGGCGATTCCCATTCTTGTGAAGTGGAAAGGGCAGAGTTCCGTATTTACTTAGATAAGATAAGGTGGGAGAATTAAACTAAGTAGTAAGTACGGTTTGCTCGGGTGGAGTTAAAGCGAAAGCACAGAAAGAAGGATCTCAAGAGAGTCCTTTTGTGGCCCACCATTTGTTAAACCCCCTTTTCTCGGGCGATAGGGATTGCCTTTTTAGACTCCGAGGCTCGAGTTTTTGGTCGTAATTCTTACAGGGTGGAGGTCCCCTGGCGTAGTACAGAAAGAAAGTGGAAGAAAGTCTCATTTAGTCTCTTGGGGGTCTATTATACCTACTGTCATCTAATAGCAAAAACCTATTAGCCTTTAGATACAATTCGCGCCCGGTATTATCGGTATCTTTGAGCGCTTCGATGACCCAAACGAGATCTTCTCGTGTGACATCAGTTCTTCCGCTCCTTTCGAAGGCTAGATGCTGCACGATATCTAACCAGATAGAATTTTCTCTAACAATAGTCGCCTGAGCGAAATATGAAGAAAGTATGAAAGCACCTTTTTGTCTTAATTGGTTTGGTGTATCGGTCGGATACACCTCAACTTTAATTAAATCTTCTGGTCTAATTTCTTTCGTTTCTTCGTCGGCCCTTTTTTTTTCCATAAACCAACCAAACACTTTTTTTAAAAAACGGGAAAAAGCCTTTCTGACTTCCGATTCCGAGCCGGGAGAACCCTCAGATGGAACCATTTGGTTCCCGAAAGTCGGGCTCTCCGAATCCAAAAAGTCATATAGTGCCAACCAAAAGAAATCAAATGACATCAAAAACCTGAGAAAAATGAATAATCAAGCGGAAGCTCCTCTTAAGGAGCAAGAAATAGATGGAAACGATGACTGCCGAAATCGGATTTCCTTTTCGTGAAGTTTTTGTTCCAGGCCCCCTTCTTAGTCAATGGACTGATAGTTGAAGGGACGGGATCATGACTTTGACTTCTAGGTAAACCTGTAAGTGAAGGAAGGAACGGCTGTAAGTTAAGATTTCAGTGGAGTTGAACCTGCACCCGAACCAGAGAAGGAACCGAAGAAAGCCAGTAGTTCAGTTTCGGTACTCAAGTTCCAGCGCTCTACGAAAGAGGTAGGTTCGTCAGTTTAGCCCCGTTTTTTAAGGCTTAGGGAGGGCAGCTTTGCTTATAGGTTTTGCTTAGAGAAGAAATCCCCTCCGTTTTCCGGAAAAGACAGATGTCGGTTTCTTGGGAAGTCGCAGAACAGTTCCAGGGCAATTGGCTTAGAGAAAATTTCCTTTCTTGCTTGGGCGCTTCAGCTCTTGGGAGATCCGGAAAAAAAGAAAGATACCCGTCAAGCTCTTTCAAGCTTTGGAGTCTAATACTCCCGTTGTAGGCACTCGGCAGTAAAGTCAGTTCTTTTTGTATTAGCGGTACGAGAGAGCGGTGGTCGCATATTTAGTCCGAAGGACCCTTCAAACAAAGAGGGGCTCGCTCTTTCATCAATTTAGTCCAGAGTCAGAGTTCGCAGAGAAAAAAAAACCTTCGGACCTGGTCAAGCGGTAGTCAAATCAATCTTGCTTTCCGGATAGCGTAGTACTCGAGGACTTTAAGTAGGCGACGGCAAGTCTTTCACTATCTTTAACTCGTTTATCAAAAGCGAGCCCCTCTTCAGAGAAAGCAAGGAAAGCCCCCCCTATCACAACAAGGCGGATAGCGGAAAGGTGGGGTAAATATCTTACTCGGTAATCGTCGGTTACCCTTCTATTCAACCCTCCCATTCCAATGAGAGGTAGGGTAAATATCTTGGTTGTAGGTTGGGAATATTTGAAAGGTAGGTAAGGCGGAAAAGAATGATATTCGAATGGAAGGGACTATTCTTAAAGGCGGTGAGTTTAGATTGTTGGTTTAGGAGTGGTAAAATGGATTGAAAGTAAAGGCCTATCCCCCATGAGCTCAACCTCCACCTCTACCCCCTATCAACATAAAGAGGGTTCTCCATCTCGAGCACCATAAAGACTCATATGCTGTGATGTATTAAGAAAAAGAATCGATAGTTCGGAACACACGAGTGAACTTGCTGAATCACTACGCCCAAACATGTATGTTCGTAACGATCCAGTAAGCACAAAGATAGTGTGTGTGGAAAAAAGTTCGTGGAAATCGGAATGAGTGTGAAAAGTGTTAGAGAGCAGGCGAGAGAAGTCGAGATATTCGACCGGCCGGAACAAAGGAATGCTACTCCGCTCTATCTTCCGGAAGCAGTTCTCATCCGTTCCTCGCCCCCCCTTTTTTAAGTCGTATGGGTCAGTATTAATTTCACTAGAAAATGAATCAATATGGTCTGAATTCTCACTAAAGGCTCGTGCACTGGGCTCCCACCTCTCTAACTTTTAATTATTTTAGTATCCGAAGTGACTTGCTGAAGCAAACCCCGTAGCTATTTGTACTAAAAAACAAGGGCTTTGTAGCTTAATATGGGTTGCTTTGCATTCCTTCCATGTCAACATGTTGGTTGCACTCACCATCCGGAATATCACCCACTTCTACATTAACTCGGCCTTCAATCGGAGAAAGACCACATGAAGGTGCTTCCAATCCAACATCCTTGTTTCCATCAACAACTGTAGCTGCAATTCCCGTGTGCCTGCTGACATCAAACTCATCTAACACCTTATTTAATTTACGGCAGTCTTATCTTCGGTTATTTTTTTAGCATTCAAAACGTAGCACCAAGATGTTTTTCTGCTATAACAGCAACTTCATCTACATTTATTCCAGCTACGGCATGATTATCCTCTGGATTAATACCACCTTGTATAGGATTGGCATGATTCTTCTAATTTAATTGTTAACATTGACTTTTTAGGGAGGTATTTTAACCCATTGCTTCCGAGGAAGGTATCTCAGGAGCTTTCTCTTCCCTCGCCCTTTATTTAAAGCGTTCTCCTTTCTCATCTTTTATTGGAAAGATGTGTAGTAATAACAAAAAAAGGCCTCTCTTATTGGCGTATAAACGGAAATGGAAATCAATCAAATTAGAATAGGAAGAATAGGCACATGCGGTTCACACAATAACTGTAACATTATCTCGCTCGTTCTCTTTTATTTGAGTTTGATGATGTCAGTTATAGTTAGCAGACTCACTCTAGGCAACGAGAAGAAGATAAGAACTCAGGAGGTAATTGGGTCAGATGAGTGCATGGTTTTTATTCCTTCCCCTCCAAGATAAAAAAGAATATGCTATTGAGAAGAAAGAAGAGACAGAGCGGGAAGTGGTAACTGTTCAGGCGGAATCTTTCCCGGATTATGATGAGAAAGCGGAAGGGAAGGAGGTTGGAGTTCTGAATAGTAGAAATGACTTTGACTTTGATGGTCTTCCCGATCATGAAGTCAGAATTCTTGATCTCGTGACTCAGCCTTATGTTGATGATTGCCAAGCTGCCATAGAGCAACAAGGAAATAGTCTGGACCTTACCTTATTAGAGAAAGGGGGATGGGCCTGCAAAATGATCTCTGTTGAATAGAGATATAACATTGGAATTCCTTCCTCCGTCAGGATGCTATTGAGGAATCACATGAGCAAAAATATTACTTGGTGGAATTCGACCCATTCCATTTTGCAGTCAGTCACAAGTATATCATCCAGGCCAAGGGAGAAATACAACTAGATTCGGCAATTTTGTTTAATGAAAAAAGATGAAGGCCTTCCTTCCTTTTCTTTTTTAGTTCATATCAGCCTGAATGAGGAAGTGGAGCGAAGGTACCCCGTCTAAAGGGGCATAGTCAGGGGAGGAAGATCTTCATGCCTTAATCGATTCTCAAGTGATAGATAAATACCTCTTTTCTTCTTACTAGCCTAGCTGTTATAGACCCCTTTCTTTTGTCAGCTAATACTGGCACGTTTGACCTTACTAGACTAGCCGTAGCTTTACTTCCTTGCTTTCGGCTCTTAGTTGATAAAGACCTCGTCATGTTAATCCTCTTTGCTTGGCCTGCTCTTATTACTTGCTCTGTTAGACTAATAGCATGTTTGAGCTTATTTCCCTGCCTGTCTGCTGCTTTGTCTGACTATTAGGACTAGGACTAATGAGCTTCCTTTCTTACCGACTAAAGGAAGTAATAATGACTAAACTAACTTAAGACTTTCTTAAGAGCTAGCTGAGTGAGTGTAATCTCTTAGTCCGAATTCAGTTAGAGGTTAGAGTAGGGAAGAATACCATTCCTAGTCCGTTGCTAATACGCCTGCCAATCATAAGATTGGCAAGCTATATTCCTTAGCCTTATTAGCCTTAAAGCCTGCCTTCCTCTTATCTTCCTTATGGAATGGGCTCCCCCTTAGAATTAACGAGATCGTCAGTCTTGGATGAATCCTCTTGAAACGGGGTCGATCAACCCTAGAAGACTCGATGGCTTAACAGCCCAGTGAATAACCTGATTCAGAGAGAGAACCCGGTCTTTAAACACTCGCCCTACTTCTAAAGATAGATAGAAAAGGTTGGGGAGTGCCAGATGCGGAAGCAGTTCCAGTCCCAGCTGCTGAGATGGCGTAGTGACAGGCGAGAGCAATAACAACAGAAGCAGCGGAAGATCCTGCAGTAGTATATTCGGTTGTTTGCGGTGGAATAGATTCAAGCGTCCGGGCCAGTAGATCCAGAGCAAATAGGCGTTGACTTAGTTGCTTTTGCAGTGGATTCTAATCCCGATGTTGATCCGACGCAACTTACCGGTGATAGTCGCAGCACCAGGAGCTTTCAAGGGAGGCAGACATGTATAGATAGTAGCTGATAGTGGTATACCTTCCGGATCGAGGGTCCCACCCGGTAAACACCATACAGGCGAAATACCTGCAGGGGGAGGAGTGAACGGAAGATAGAAGAGAAGTCAAAAGTAAAGTAAACAGTTTCGTTAGCGTAAGAGCATTATCGAGTCTAGTTCTCAGTCCTCGGAACAGATAAGGGAAGGCAAGTTTCACCTTTTTCCTATTGTATTGTCTTGTTTCAGAGCTTCTTTCAAGCAAGTCCGGCGGGCAGGCAAGGGCGTGAAGATGGGCGGTTGGTTCAGGAAAGGTGAGCTTTGAAGGCGTGCTTCGAGTCCAACTTCAGCCGAGCTTTGAAGGTGTGCTTCGGGTGACATTTCCTGATCTGAAATTTCGTTAGTGAGCTGGTTCGGTCTATCCTTTCTTTAACTTAACCGAGGGTGGTTGCCGATAGAATGACCGTGAGATTGGCGGAGTGCTGATTCGAGACAAGCATCTAGTTGTTGCCTTCGAGAGCAGTGAATGAGACGGAGCATAGGGCTAGGATAGGCTATGGAAGGAGCAGCGCGAAGAAAGAGACAAGCGGCGTGTCAAGGAACCTACGAAATGGATGCCCCAGCCTTCCTCCCTTTACTTTACCTTAAAACGCGGCGTCAAGGACATATAGACTTTAGGACCTGGCTTCCCGGTCCTCTGGAAGGCGTCGCACGCCCGACAAAAATCCTTCACATTTGTCGTAATGGTAGGCCACCGGAGTCCTGCCAATAGAATCTTTCTTACTTTAACTTTAGGCCTGCCCATTGCCTCCGGAAACTCCTGGTGTGCCTCTCGCATAACATCAGAGGCTTATTCTAAATACACACACGGAGTACTTCGAACCCATTCTAGAAAGTACTCGATTTATCAGCTGAAAAGGCGCCGATGTGAATTTATCCTTCAGGGCGCCGCGAAGAACAAACTGACTACCTTTATTCGATAACAAGTCTAGGGGCCATACATAGCTAAAAAATTTCTAAAACACTGGTAATAACGTGTCCCAGGAAGGATCTTACTCCTTTCACATTCACAGGCGTCGTCATTTCCAAGATCACCTTCTCCTCGTAATCCTTAACGGCTTTGTGTCCTAGCAGCCGTCCCTGGTTCATTAAGAACTGTGGATTCAGGGACAAGCCGCGCGACAGACGCCTAAGCACTCCTTGAGCTGTTCTAAGTGCTCTACCTCTTTTCCGAAGACGCTATAATCATCCAAGTCAATCCTTACAAGGCCTTAGAGTAAGTAATCTTCTCAAAGATAATGATTACTTAAATGATTCATTATACAATAAAAACGGCATCCGGTTGTAGGCGTAAATCCAAGACGACGTGACAAAGGTGGTAACTTATCCTTTTCGGCGATATGAACGTCGATTCTGGAATAACCTCTCATATACGCTGTCTATTCATGTTATTCTTTCTTCTAAGCTAAGATTACATCTTGGAACGACAACGGGAAGGGATGGGATCTTTCTTTGTCACTTTTTTAAGTTTTCGTCAGTCTACGCAGATCAAACTCTTCTCGTTTTTATTAAGAGCTATTGGGGACACCAAAGAGCTCGTGCTAACTCTGAATATGATACCGGCGTCAAGCATTCGTTGAACCTCCTTTTCTCCTTCTTTACATACAAGTTCAGCAACAGAATTCGGGTTCATTCGTCTAGTCCTTTGTTTCACAGGCTTGGCCCCTTCCTTTTTGGCGTGAGCCGGAGTTAGACATAACTTCCTTGTTTCTTCGACTAGTTTCTTTTAAAATGTTCCGGGACTCTATTTTTCATTTGATTCTTCTGGGTGCCTCTTTCTCCTTAGTACCACTCGTCTCTCCCCTTCCTTTTAGGCAGTACTACCCTTCCCTTGTGCTCGTAATCAGCTTCATATAACAATTGAATTGAATTAAGGCTTTCGCAGCCATACTTTTCAACAAACTAGGCGCTTTGTTTTCGTCGCCCATTCTGCGTAGGCGGTGCTACTCCTCTGGCCCTTTCTTCGATCCACCCACCGCTTCTTCTTTAGTCTTTGGTTGATGAAGACCCTTTGTTAGGCTCCTTCGTGTTCTTCTCTAAGGGGGGAATAACAAGTTCATTACGGTCCCCCTAGTTGGATCGCGTCAAAGTATATTGTGAGTATGAGTATATATATACTTATCTACCCCTCGAGAAATCGGATACTTGATTCGCAAAATAAAAAATGACTACCAGTTTTTTTTCATAGGAAGACCATCTTATGCAATCCTCACCTCTTCGGTACTGCTTACTTACGTTAATGCAATGCCCGATTTTGCTTACACCTTTCATCATGGCTTACCACTACCATGAATACCCCACGTTGACTTGCTTTGTCTTGCTTATCCCTCATTAGCGATAAGTAAGCCCTTTTACAGCTTAACCCCCTGTGACTCTCATGCTACAGTGCGTTAGGTTTTTTTTGGTCGGGAGTGAAGTGCCAACTAACTATGTTGAGGCTTGCCTCTAGCCTTTAAGAGAGTAAGTAGAGGCATAACGGTAGTATCGGGCGGGGGGTATAGCTGGAGTGGAGGTTCAACGTCAAGTCCACTCATTCAATGAATGTTGTTTCATTCACCATACGGCTGAATCTTACTCCAGAAAAATGGAATGGGAGAGTCATCGGTCTAAGAGGCGCTGAAACATTATATGACCACCAAAAGGACCTTTATCACGAGCTGGACTCGAACCAGCACAACACGACTCCACCATTTCTAGCATTCCTAGTTTCAGTCAAGCGCCGGGTACTTTGGTTGAAGATATAATATAGCTTTCCAAGCGGACTGAAGAAGACCCACCTATTGTATTGGTTGAGTCGGAGACACTTTCACTAAGTAAGGCGGCTAGCTAATCCACGGAAAGTAAAGTAAGGAGGAGGGGTTAAGAACCGAAGGTTGAGACCGCGCGGGGAGCTAGAATGTATCTATTGGTTAGGCCGTGATAGCCTCTCTTTCCCATATATAATGGGCTGCCCTGACCTCCTTTTTAGTTTTAGTAAGGTAGCCAAAAGTCCGGGATCGGAATCAGAACCAACAGCTGCGCCTTCCATTTTGTAAGCTCCGATCACATAAACCTCGTCCCATTAAAAGGTGTATCTACCTTGTGGTTTTTGATGGAAAGGGGCGAAGGAGAGAGATTTCTCACTTTCCAATCCGCGGAGGCTAGGATGAGGGTACGACCAAGTAGTCCCGACTCTTGTAATTCGGTATATGAATTCTCATACCTTCACTCTGGGATCGGGAACAGAAAGACAGTTACTTGTTGTAGTTGCACGCTCGTCCCCTCAAGAGATGCCCGCCCAAAGTGAACTACTTACTTCACTTGCGAATAATATACTACGGAACACCAATCCACGATTTCTAAAGATCGCTAAAGAGAAAATGTTAACTTGATTTGTATTATTTCTTTTACGCTTTCATCAGCTTAGGCCCCTCCCTCCGCTTTTCCAGTACTATAACTATATAGTAGGACTAAACCTATACTATAGTAGGATAAATAGTAGGTTTCCCTTTCTTTAGTGGTGGCCACGTCTCTTGAATATATAGGACTTGGATTTATTGGATATAATAGAAAGGTTATCATATCTCGAAAAAATTAAAATAACATATAGCTCCCATAAAAGCCTATCAAAAGAAGTAAAACCCCCCCTTTAGTAAGGTCTAAGCTTTCATTCCGTTCTGCGAGAGTAGGCACCAAAAGCTGTCCTATCATTTATTGGAGTGGAAGGCGCTGCTTCCCATCCTCATTCCGAAACAAAGAGAGTAAGGCCACTTGTGACGTATCTTATTGGTCCAACCCCTACTTTAAGAGGAAAGCACAAATCCCCTTTTCGTTTAGCCGATATCTCTTGAAGTATTTGTTTTGAAAAGCCTGCGGTCGTCAGGCCTTTGATATATCATTTATCTAGTGATCGAGAAATGCAACTCGATCAGGGTCGAGCCAATTATTGTAATGCTTCACTCACAGCTACAAGAATTGGTCCGGTTCGAATCCCTTCTGCCTTAAATAGTTCGTACGCATCTTTTTCTTTGCCTTTTGTGCAGTAGGGTCTTTAGACACTTGAGTTGCTGCACCCCCGCGGGTTGGTATGATATATACTCGATTACTCATACTTGATTGCTTGATATATCCATGCCAGTAGGGAGGGAAATACTTAATTGGCTTCGAGCTGCCCTTCTCTTTTTGAATATGGAATTCCCGGCGGGGCATATTTCTTTATAAAAGAAAGCCCTATTTTTGTTAGCTGTTAGCGCGCAGTAGCCCATCTCATGATACGGAGAGAACCATTTGATATGAGTAACAATTAGTTTCCTTTCACCGGGCGTGTGGCATTAAGAGCCCCTTGGGATCCTTCCTCATCAAGAGAAGAGATCCACTCATGCATAGCTTCGACTAAGAATAATAATACAAGGGAGTCTTCTTCTTCGAAGTCGCCCTAGGTTCCGATCCACCATCGGTGAGACCCCTCTTGCTTAAGTACTGGTTCCCTTCACTAAAAGAAAGAACTCGTTGAGACTTGGTCCATTGTTAGGAGAACCTCGTCTCTCCCTCTCTCACCTCAAGGTATGGTTTGGGCCCTGTGGTGGTGCAGAACTAACTCGATAAGATCAATAAGATTCAAGATCCATTGAATCCTCCCGTAGAGTAGACTACCGACCTTTATTAGCCAACCTCTTCGATTGATCAAGTTGAGACAAGCAAGCAAACTATGTATGGCCGGGGGTTAGACACGAGGGACTTCAGAAGACTACACCTAAGCTGAAACTGGCACCTGAGAAATTCCAACTCCTGCTGACATATTATTTACCCGGCGGGTAATAGGGAGAAGGACTTCGACTGAGACTCTTGAAACATCAAGTGCGCTTTCGTCCCCAGAAAGGGATGCCCCTTATATTTTATTATTTTCTTTCTATGTGTAGGTGTTTTCATCTCTCGTTGGACGATTCCAAACTCTTTGCTTAGCTAAAAGATGTTAAACACTATTGCATCTAAGGTCATTCGCTGCTTGGGCCAGCGTTTCCAACTCTAGAATTAATACCACATACCGGAGGTGCCCCATCTTGACCTGCGGCTAGCATCTCAAGGTCCATGCACATCCGAGGGGAAGCCAGATCCAGATCCTTTGGGAATTAGTTTGTCGGCAACCCCACTTGCCCAAAAGCGGATTCTTAAGATTTTGAACTCCTAGTACGCCCGCCATAGCATCTTGGAAAGAACAATTGCACTGTCGAAGTGTCCATCGCAGGCTCTAACATCCGAAGCCAGAGTCGTTGCTGAGCTAGAAGCCACATCCATATTCACGTCCGAGCCCTATAAAATAAAATAAAGTAAGGGGCCCGATTCCAGATCCGAAGCAGCAGCAGCCACCGAAGAAGGAGCAGCTTATGACTTTGAAGCAGTAGGATATGCCTTTTCTTTCCATTATGTACTTCGGGAGCTAGGAGTGGGGAGGAATCCCAGTAGTGGAACCTAATCAATTGACATCGGGGATGGAACAGAACCCGACTCTTATCAGATTCTCCTTTCCCTTATATTATAGTTCAAACTCGCTTAAGAGCTCTTAATCAAATATGCTAAAAATATGCTATGCTAAGTAGGTTGATGGACAGAGACAGAGGTCGACTTTAATCATATGCCTGCTCGTTGCGGAACTCTTTCTGGATTTCGATCTGGAAGAGGACGACCACTAGGATTGATACTCTGAAGAAAGGGATGTAAGGGAGGGGGTCGGATTTGTTAGGATGAAAGGCCTACGCGTCTTGGGATATTCGTGCGGATCCAATGTTGTTAGACGTGGCTCCAAGAGGGACACCGGAGATATGTATGATATCCATTCTTGTACTTTCCTTTCGTCCGGTCTGCCACTTATTGGTCGTTCATTCAAGGGGTCAGCTGGAAACAAGTTTCGCTTGGCCAGCAAGAAAACGGCTGCGCTAACTGTTGCTTTCTTCGCTCCTTCGATTAGCTACAGGGCAGGCAGGGATTCTTTCTCTTCCCTCTCTTCGTCCTCGCTTGCCTTTAGCTCTAGCTGCCTTGTCTTAGCTAGCCCTTTCGGACTTGCTTTCCTTGCCTTGCGCTGAGCGGACCCGAAACGCCCACCGCCCTCCTTTTCATCTCAATTTCGCTTGATCGCCTTGTACTGAATACGGTAGAGCGCGGAGCCCATACCTTAGCTTAGATCGATCCCATTCCCTATGATCCCTTATCGCGTTGAGCCTTGAGCCCATACCGATTGAGTAGAGCATTGAGCACTGATCTCGAGTGAACTGAACCGATGCCAAGGGAACTGATCCCCTGTCAACTTCGAAACCTGTATAGTATCCAAAACTTTTTGACGTGTCCTGCCCTAAGAAAAGGTTCCCTCCCAAATAAAAGGAAAGGTTCAACCCCTTATTTCCGAATGAAAGATCAGCTCAATTATTTGCTTCGTTCAGATTGGATCTTACGCCAGACGTGGACCGGCCCGCGTAGGGCACCTTTGGGCGCCGGTTTCTCGATGCCAATCTTTCACTTGAAGAGCGGCAAACTAGACGCTTTTTTTTTTTTAATTCTCAGTTCACGACTTTCTTGCATGTGCTCACGAGCGGGATTCGAACCCGCGCTTCAGGATTACCATCCGGAAGCTTCCCCCTAAGAACCGTGATTTGGTTACCCGGTTCCCTACGCTCGGTAAGTACGTCCGGGGGGGAGTTCTTTTACCATTTTGACTCCCCTTTGTCTTTATAGCCTAGTCAAAGAAGTCAAGGTGCCAGCTCCGCCATTCAGGCCGTGCTTGAGCCCGAGCAATGTCTTGCATAAATTGTTTAAATTGCCCCTCTCTTAACTTGCCCCGAAGGTATTCGTTGGCTTTCCGCAATTGTTCCAGCCGGATTTCCATTTCTTTCATTTGGCGGTGGAACTCCTCCCGCTCCGCATCCGACATAAGGTGTACATTGGGAGCCTCCGCCTGGGGATGAATAAAGATTTCTGGTGCAGGGGGGATGTACGGCATATTTAGGTCTAGGTCGGGTAGCATTGAGCAGACACCCTTGAACATAGAATAAAGGGCAAGACAAATTCGTACGAAATTCCAAAAAAACAAAAAAGAGTAGTATAGATAGAGACAGAAATGATAGGACTTTCGTTTGCACACGGTTTCAAAACCAAGTTGTGTACCGTCCGGTTTGCAACCCCTACTATGACCCATTCGGTGACTTTCGCGGTCGCCCTTACTGAACCGACTTGAATCTGAACTACGATTCAGATCAAGTCTTACCGAAATCGGATTTCCTTTTCGTGCCATATGCGCTTAGACTTTACTTTTTCCCCTTTTTTCTTCCCAGTCCAATATTTGTTCTCGAAGGTCTTCGTTTCCGTGTAAAAGAAAACTCTCCAAATTTATGACCAACCTTTCCCTCAGTGATCTTACAACGAACAGGAGTTTTTCCATTGTAAATTCGTACGGAGCAATCAACGAATTCCGGCGAAATAGAAGATCTACGTGACCAAATTTTCCTGTTCAAAAGAAGATCTCTCTTCTTCTTCATTCTCAACAGGAATGCATCAAGAAAACTGCCCTTCCATATAGATCGTCGTGGCATGAACTCAGAATTTCTTTGCTTTGATTCCGCCCCTACTTCAATTAAAGCTAGCTCCTACTCCTCCTCCTTCTCCTCCTTCATCGTCGTTGGTCCTTCGTTCGTAGTGGTCATTGTATAGTGAGAAAGCTCACCCCTGCCTTTAGACGAGAAAGCCCTCTTTTACATCCCCTAGACAAAGGAAATGCTACAACCCATTGTTGTTCTTTTGACGATGAACCACTCCGGTACAACAAGCTAAAGTGACCTCTACGCTTCGTCCCCGGTGCGTAGGGCCGATCCCCGTGTGCTAGAGGGAGGACCGGAAAGTTTGTGTTAAGCATATAGTTGGTTCTTGTCTTGTTTAGGCATTTGGTGCCCTCTCTGCCGGCCTGCTTAGCGACAGAGCCACCTTCGTCATATAAGATACGTCGCGAAAAGTCCACTCGTGTGTCTGTTCCCCCTGCTCGCTTGTCTGATTATCATTGTGACTACAGTATCTCCCATCTCTTGCCCAGGTCTCGCTCTAGTGTTCGACATCCTATTGAGTGAGAAGTTTGTTTCGTATGATGCTTTTCCAGTCGAACATCTTGCTTATGTTTCAGAATGTTCTCAAGATATTGAGCCTACCCGCTTTGAAGAAGCTGCAATGGAGAATCAATGGATGTCAGCCATGTCTGAAGAAGTGAATGCCATGCACAAAAACAAGACATGGGAATTGGTACCTCCTCCTTCAGATAAACATGTTGTTGGTTGCAAATTGGTTTACAAGAGAAAATTAAAATCAGATAGATCAGTTGACAGGTTTAAGGCCAGGCTAGTTGCCAAGGGGACCGGTATTGACTACGAGGAGGCCTTAAGGGGGAAGTGTATATGCAACAACCGAAGGGATTTGTGGATAAGCAAAAGCCCAACTATGTTTGCAAACTCCGGAAAGCAATTGTTGGTCTCAAACAAGCACCCAACCTATACAAGGGGCTCGAAAGAACTTGACTAATAAGGGCCCTGTATATACAAGGCCTTGGCTAAACTCATAGATATGGCCCTTGCTCTAGTAAACCTTTCGATCCCTTCTATTTACTTAATAATAGTCAGAATGCAGGTTAGGGCTTTTCTTCGCTTCTCGAAACCTCAAAATATTATATTCTGATTTTCCATGCTTTTTTGAGGTCAGCCCTTTGATCCAGCGGAATATCAAGAATTGACACTGCGGAATCGGGGCCAGACTGCGGGGTAGAGCATTCAGGGCTGTCAGGAGGGAGCTCGTCAGCTAAAATGATAGGGATTTGCTCGGATACAGCCAGCTCTCGCTCTTCTCTTTTTACGGGCAGGACATTTGCTGAAACCTTAACAACACAGCCGTTGTACGGAAACTTCAAGCATTGATGGTATGTAGAGGCCACAGCTTTGGCTTCGTGCAGCCACGGCCTCCCCAGTAAGAGATTGAAGGAGCACTTGATATCCAAGACCACGAATTCCACTAACTCACAAGCGGGGCCGACCTGAACCCTGATTTTGACAACGCCCAAAACATCCCTCTTTGATTCGTCGTAGGCCCGCACCCCGGTGAGTAAGGAATTAGATCCTCCTTGTAATCGGAGGCCCGCCTATCTGGAGTCTCTTCCCAGCTAGAGTCCTGCGAAGACTACTAAACTAAGCCATCAAGATCGATGGTTGTGTGCGGCTCCCTCCTTCCATAATGTCAATACCCTCACTTCTTGGCTTTCCCTCCTCTATGGGTTTGAGAAGTGTGGTTATCAATAAAAACCTGGTAATAAAGTCGGCCGCCTGTGCCCCGAGGCAAGCGAATGAGCAACCAAACGAAGCCCTCACTTATTTCGTTTCGGGGATTAAGAAAAAAATAACCCTCACCCCGCCCGCTACAAGCTTCTCGAATCAACACGAAAACTGTTTTGGCATTCCCCTTGCCTTGTTTCAATTCCCTGCCAAGCGCCCCTCTTGCACTCAGGGGCGTAGCCGTGACATTCTCTACCGCCCGCATGCGAGGACCCAGGCCAAAAAATTCAAGCCTCCAGCCCCTTATAGTCAGTTGGCAGGTGCCGTTCGTTTAGTTACGGGTGAAGGCGCTAGTGGAAGGTCGTAGATCACAGAGAATTCCTTCTCTTGCGGTAGTGGTTGCGGAGGAAGGTGACTTCTAGGACTGATAGTGCCTTACTATATCTATATAGGGGGCTTTGTGATCAATTTAAGCTCTTCAATGAAGTGCTTCAACCACACTGCTTCCTGCGTGGCACTGCAACAAGCGATGTACTCGGCCTCCATGGATGCCCCTCTCTCTTAAAGGCGACGGACGTCTGTTTATTACTGCTCCATGAAACAGCTCCACCTCAAAGCATGAACACGTGGCGTGGCCTGAAGTGGATTTCCTATGATCCGAGTCACCTCCCCAAATTTGATTATTCTTCAGAATACGCCTTGCAATTTCATGTCAGTACCTGGGTAACACAGCATTAAGTGTTTACTACCTTTCATGTACCTAAGTACCCTTTGAACTGCCTGCCAATGAGCTTGTCCGGGGTGACTTTGGTATCGGCTAACGAGCCCAACTGCAAAACAAAAAGAGGGTCTGGTACATAACATGGCATACATCAAGCTTCCCCCTTTTCGAATCAAGATGAGCATAAGTTATTAGAGACATCCTCTTTTTCTTCATCAGTCTTCGGGCATAAGGCTTCAGAGAACTTTGTATCCCGACAACCAGGAGTATCCTGGTTGTTTACAAATCAACATATTGAATCGACTCAGAACAACATCTAAATAGCAAGGGATTTCTTGTGACAAACCAAACCTTTAACGATCTAAAGTTTTCTTTATTCCTAAGACATAGGATGCCTCTCCTAGAACAACCTTAGCACTTCGGCCCCCCGACGGGGCCTACATTTGCTGGGCTTGAATTTCCAATTTCGAGGATAACCGGGTCTTTCTTATCATTTCAAATTCCAGTGATCAATAAGTCATCTACATAAAGAGCAAGTCTCTTTATATTCCTACCACTTACTCAAATGTATATGCAATGGTCTCTTGTGTTCATCACATAGCCTATGCTAGGCTAGCATCATGAAATTTCATATACCATTGCCGGGAGGATTGCTTAAGTCCAGAAAAAGATTGATTAAGTTTATACTGAATTTCCTTTTTCCACATAGCCTTCTGGTTGTTCCATTTAGATCTCCTCTTCCAGATCCCCATTTAAGAAAGCTGTCTTAACATCCATCTGAAACTACTCAAAATTAGAATGAGCAACAATAGAGACAATAACTCGAATGGATGTTATCTTAGCTACAGGTTAGAAGGTATCTACATAGTCCCTCCTTTTGAGTATACCCCTACTTCAGTAAGGATGGTGTTAGCTTAGCAACAGGGCTGAAAGTCTCATTATAATCGAAGCCATATTCCTTTGCATAGCCCTTGGCCACTAGGCGAGCTTTGTACCTCGGGAGAGTCCGCTTTCCTTTTTATTTTATACACCCATCTACTACCAATCGCCTGCTTTCCTGGGGGAAGCTTGATTCTACGTAAAAGCAAGATCCCAGGTATCATTCTTCTCAAGAGCTTGAATCTCTTCCAGCAATAAAACGGCGCGCAACGGCTTTCGCTAACGGCGCTCCATCGTTGCTTGTTCCCTTCATTATGAGTCAAGGGGCTTGGAGATTTGCTACTAGCGCACGGGGTTTAGTCAAGTCAAGCCTACTCCTTTATAGTGGAGTGGAGTCAGGGTAGAGTTTTACGTAGCCAGGTAGGCTCAGGCTCGGGGCCTTCGAGAGGTAGGGTGACCCGGGGGAGCTGCGCGAAGGGCGATCGAACAGCCATAACAACAATGGCCGAAGAGCTACCAGAGCATACAAGCAAACAATTTGCTTATTATAATTAGGTAGGATCAACCTGATTTCGGAAGGCTGAGCTGCCCTATTAGAATCTATTAGATTGTTGGGTCGAGCGGAGGTGAAAGCTATAAGCGGTAAGGGGAAAGTTAGCAAAGCGCCTATTAGTCTTTATTAGAAGCTTCGTGAAGCAAAGGTTTAGGACTCCCTCATACTCGATTCATTAGGTACTATGCTATAATGTTTATTTTTTATCATACCATAATAAGTATCATGGAGCAAGACAGAATCCTCTTAATATCTAGCAGTCGTATTGCCGCTTTTTTATGCACTTATTGTGTCTAAGTGCCCCACCTGCATATGAATCAAAGTAGCAGAAGATAAGAGATTCGATCCGCTCTTTAATGCCAGCCAGAAGTGTTCGACCCGCCTTCCCCACCTGTTAGTCGTCTAGCCACATGAGACCTCCAGAAGAGTACGCGCGTTAGCGCGCTACTTATTTCATTTTTAATAAGACTTTCAGGAGCGAGCCGAGCAGTAAGTAATAGCGAAGATAGAACTCGTGTCGCAACGCAAGTAGTTTATCCAGCAGCATCTTATATAGTATCCAGTCCAGCAGCAGTAGAGCAAGCAGAGGTGGCTAATTGGTAAGGGTAGAATAAGCAACAGGAAAGGCAGCAGAACTGGGACCTGCAGCCAAGCCAGCCATGCTACACCGAAAAGCCAAAGCCAGCAAGCTAGCTAGTATCATATCCTCTTCCGGATCCTCCAGCACGAGTTGATTATGCTATTGATTAAGCCCTTGGTTATGCTGCAGCTCCGACTTCTCGAAAGAGAGCAAATCGCCCAAAGGAGTCTTTGGCGGAGCTTGACCCAAGACGAAAATGCGACCCGTCCTTTCCTTCATTCAAATGCCCAGCCACATTTCCATTTGGTTATGCTATACGCTAGTACTTGTTGCGGGGGCAGGCCATAGACCTACTAAGTCGCTAGCTATATATATATAAATATATACATTTGCTCAAGTGTGAAAGCGGAGGGTCCTGCACATAAAAAATATTAAACTTCAGAGACCCTTTAAAGCCTTTTATTACGTGGTCAAGAGACAGAAGAGTTGTCATTGGAAGAAGAAGCGCTTCGTGAAGAAAGCATTCGAAGACGAAAGTACGTATCTCAGATGTCAACTTCAATCGCATTCATCTAGTTTGCTTTAAGAAAAAGAGAGTGCAACCCTCTCTCTCGTCACGAGCTGGACTCGAACCAACACCGCCGGGAACCCAAGGGCTTCTCCCCTTTCTTCAATGACCAATTCCGGGAACACCTTGTTCTTGCCTTTGTTTACCTGCATCCATTCCTTGTCCACTCCTTGTGATTTAGTATGCTCCTCTACATTCTGGGTTTGTGTATTGTCCTTCCCACTGCTCTCACTACCATGCCCAAACGAGTTGCACTTAGAGCATTTAGGGGGGAGCCACTGAGACTCCACCCCTACCTCTACCGTATCCCCCTCACAACCCACTTCAACAATTCCTGGAAGCTCATCTTGTGCTTAAATTTCAATGCATATCCTAGCATATGAAATCCTCTCCTTTGTTTGGTGAAAGGACAAGCAGACTCGATCAATAGTTAGTGCCCACGGGACTTTACTTCTCTCCATGCCGAGATGGACTGGAGATGGATATGAAGCGAATAGGCCCTCATCTCTTCCATTTGCTCTCACCTTTGCTCCTTCCTTTTTCTCTGCATCGGCCTTTGCCTTTGCAGGAGGTGAACCTCTTCATCTAGATCTCGATCTTGAATTGGGTAACGAACTGCTACCTATATAGATAGCTGCCTTTGCTTTTGCAACTGCTGCGGGCTATGGCCTTAGAACAGGATCAATCGCTTTCTAGCTATGGATTTGGAACTATCGATCAATCCATACAGCAGTTGACTCTGTTGACTCAGAACCCGTTGACCTATAATCACCAATTACAGATATAGAGCGAGATCGAGAGCCCATTGTTGTTGATGTCCCGCCTCAAGGGATTTTGAGTTCGATATAATATAAAGTCCCTTGGAATCTGCGCCTCGAACTGGCTTAGGTGCGGCCTCTATAGCTTATACTGAAGCTGGTGCATCAATGAGCTTTGGTACTCAAACTTCAAGGGATACCTTGCGGAGTGCTTCTGAAACTCGGTAAACAAGATCTCCTGTTGTTGGTGCTGAAGCCTTTGTCTCTATAGCGGCTTGTTCCTTCGCGAACTCACCCATCGTCACTACCTTCTCCTTCTCTTCTCGATACTTAGCAAGCAGAGCTTTGAAGAGCCTGCCCCTTCTTGCCTGTTCACCCGCCAGAAAGATAAATTACGGAACCGGGAATTAGAATTAAAGGTATTGAGCTGCTTATGTTATGGGTCGCTATCGCCTTAGTTGACTTCCACTACTTGACATTTTTCCGTTAGTAGATGCTGTGTATCGGAAAACTTATTCTATTTCTATATATATAATAATCGAAATAGATCCTCGAGAAAGAACTTATGAATGAGTTGTGGCTAGCTCACTAGCTTCTATAGCTATAGATGCTACAGCTGCTTCTTCTCTTTTCCGATGCTTGATGCGATCGAACCGAACACCTGTCTCATATGGATTTATATAGTTATAGAAGTCTAACGTCGAAAGCGCCTGTGCAAGGAAGGTCTTCTCTTTCCCGTTTTCGTACTTGGTTGAAGCTGCGTATCGCAATTTGTTATATTTATTGTTATAATAGGAGAGGTCTAAGTAAGAGGATCGACCTATGAATTAGCTCTAAGAAAGGGGCTGTTTACGTTACGAATGGAGTTTGTTGTAGTTTTCGTAGTATAAGTAGCTTCCTTCTGGTCTAGCTTATTATCGTATGTAAAGATCGAAAAATCTCGCCCAAAAGTGCCTTTACTAAGGCCGGTCACCGGTAGATCCGTTCCGAACAAGTACGAAAGTGAGTTCCAAGAAAGCAGGAGAGACCCTTGGGAGCCTTGCTTTGCTCTCGGGAAGCAAAGAAGCTAACTAGAGGAACTTCAAAGGCGTAGCGTAGATGAAAGGAATTCTACTATCAAGGCAGGAAAGAGACAAGCTACATCCTACAGGTAAGATCTCTTTCTATCCTTCCTACGCTCTTCGCCTAGCTACAAATCTAAGACATTCCTATCTATCCTTATCCTAGCTTGTTCTAAACCTACAGGAGGAGGAAAGAGAGAACTCAAAGAGAGGGAAACTCATGAGGATATCAAAACTCTCGTTGAAAGGGATCATCTCCAATCTAGTTGTAAGGTCTTATCCCCTTATTAGTAGCCGAAGTGTAGGCCGGGTAATTTAATTAAATTAAGGATAAAACTTTTAACAAAAGCATCGGAATACTAGAAAATGTTTAATAAGCGTTAGTCGACCTCCGGAGGACAACAATTTGCTTTTCCAACCTGAGATTCTCTTTTTAATTTTCTCCAGTAGAGGAAGGCAATGTTCTCTCTTTATTCTCTTGAGGGACAGGGGAACATCCAGGTACTTGATAGGAAAACTACCATTTTTGATTCCTCTTCAATGATCTGGAATTTCTGCGAGGAGCTCTGTTCGAGAGGAAGCACTGGCTCTTATCGAAATTGACCTTTTGGCCATTACAATCAGCTTCTTACTTGTTTCCAGAAAGATTTTCAGCTTCTTAAGATTCCGTTTATGGCCATTATATAATATTCTAACATCGTTCGCAAAGAGAAGGTGGGAGAGTGCTGGGCACGATCTCGAACCATGGTAAGGTGTTATCATTTTCAATGATACCAACTCCTGTAGGCCCCAGCTTAGCACTTCTTCAGCTAAAATCAAGAGGCTAGGTTTGGAACCCTAATCCTCCGCAGCCTCAAAAAAAATACCAAATCTCCCGTCTTCCTATTCGAGAACCATATCTCATTGCAGAGCCCTTTTCATTTCGATAGCCAGCATTAGCTAATGTTCACACATCCCTCTCTTTCAGAGCCTCTTTGAAAGCCATAAATCGCCCTGCCTCACGTTCCCTCCATCCGAGCCTGCGGCATCCCGGCCGGCACATCTCGAGATCGAGTTTCAGTTTCTTTTCTAGTTGGGGATCAGGACCCGGCGTCAAATCCACTAAAAGCATAAGTTGCTTTGTTGATGACTTAAAACCACCATCGGTAGACCCATCCACTTATCCCTCTATCGTCCAGGCTTTTGTCCCTATCCACGTGTGATTGATAAAGAAATTCAAGGGTGCTGCTCGGGAAACCAGGTTTGGTTGAAATGCTACTGGTGATTGGTGCTTCCGGCCGCAGTTGGTGTATCATAAACGAGTTCTAACCGGAAAAAAAGCTTAGAAAGAGGAAATGCTATGGTTCTTGTTGCCTTCATGGATGGTTACCTATGAGGTATGGCTTGAAAGCGGTTTTCTACTATAGGAAAATTACAATACAATAGAGATTTCTGGACAAACTAGCGAGGAGTTGACTCCCAGGAAGGGAACAAACAGCAACAGACTTCGCTTCGGTCCCTACTGCTTGAAGTTCAATCCCCTCAGGTTTAAGAATCCCGAACCTCCCGCGGGTATAGGATTAGGATTAGATCGTACACCCGCAAACAAGACTGCCCTGGGCGGCTACCTGCTTTCCTTTCTTTATCGAGGAAGCTCGCCGGAGATCTATTCCTCTTCCTCTGCCTCAGCAGGATCTGGGGTTCCCTCCGCTTGTCTTGGTCCTTAAGTGGAATTTAGGTCCACAATATTCATTCCCTGGTTACACCTCAGATTCTTCTGATTCAGAGTTAGCGCCAATCCTTATCTAATAAGTAAATCCCAAAAAACCCAATTCTAAGGCTGGTCTTTGGGCTACCAATTGCCGTTCAGTTTCCTCTGGTCTCGTACCGGGTGAGATAGCTTGAACAGCGGTTTTCTTTGTCGGGTATTCCGCTGCCTACGCCATGCTTTAGTCCTCTTAGCCCTCTACAGAGTCATCCTCCTAGGCTAGGCTTCGATCATCCGCAACAAAAGAAGAGACGAAATCCATGCCTGAGCCTGAAACTACATGGAACAAAGACTGCTCTAGGCTGAGATTTTCCTCGCCTCCCTTATAGAAGAGTAAGCTTCTGCCCATCTTCCTTCTTTTAAGAAATAAATAGAGTAAGGTCTTTACCGATCTATTCTATGAACAGGTCTTTCTTCCTTATATGCCTTCCCGAAGAAAGGGTGGTTGTGAAGTGAACTTCCACCGAAAGGAAGTTCCAATGAAAGCGTTTCAAAGGTTATACATTAGCGATTGATCGACCGGAGTTGTTTCAATAATAATATAAGCCCTAGATCGAGTAACTGGGGAGCAGGGGAAGGCCTTCATGGAGGTTATCATAGGAGTAGTTCGAGGTTGTTTCCGGGTCGACATTCGAATGAAAGTAGGGGCTGTCAGGTAATGGAGTGGAGCGGTCGATCAAGAAGGCAGCTATAATGAGTGGGATATTTTTTCGTTTAAGTAGTTAGGGTAACCGAGCTAGGTAGCTTGCTTCTTGTTTGAGTTGAATATGGACTTTCAAGTAGTATTTCAGATGGGAGTACAAACAAGTAAGTAAACTAGCTGAGCTAGCCGCATTCCCAGCTACTTAGTACCCTTCTTTCAATTACAGCTATCTAAGACATTCAGGGGCTGTGTAACTGCTGTTAGAACGCTTTTCTTAATCCGTTACGGATGTCGAAAAGTGAAGATTGATTAGCTGTCCCAGGGAAAGGAGTAAGTATTGGCTGTTGGCATGTCCGAGCTAAGATTGGTTGAGGCGGGTAAAGACGGTTGCGTAGCTTACTTGGTAAAGGACTCCTTTAGTTTAGCGGTCATGGATCGATTCTAGGTGGTTAACTTGTATACCCCTATTCTCAGAGTTCACGTTCTGATCTAGCAAATCGACTTTTCAGATGAGTTCCATAGTTTTGGACAGGACAGGTGGGAACCAGGAGGTAAAGCGTCTGTTAAAGCAATCGGGCAAATGCGTGTATACTAGCTTACTAGCTTTAGTAGCTTGTGTACTAGCCTGTTAAAGGAAGCAGGGGTACGCGGATTTGGGATGCTAACTAAGTTAAGTAGATGCGGAAGCGAGGTGCGAAAGCAAGTGGGCAACAAGTGGATCGGGCTAACGGTTTATTTGCTCGTTAGGCTTTCCTGTTCGAGCAGGCATAGGAACAGTTAAGCCAGCATAGAGCAAAGCTCAACCAATGGGCTATTTGCTATAGTTCAAAGCCCTGTTCATAGAAGGTCCGGAGACATGAGAAGGTGGTTTACTTACTTTTGTACTAGCGTGAGCGTACTTGTGTGTTAAAGGAGTACTTTATTTGGGCTGCTAAGTAGAAGTAGAAGCTATAGGCGAAGGCTTTCGCGCCTTGCTGTTAAGTAAGGTGTCGTCGTCGGCCTCTTGCTTATAGGGCCAGTTGCTTATACAGCACATATTGAGTTGTTGGTATTGTTCTATGTTAACTGGATCGATAAAGTCAACTGAAGGTATTGCCTATACTTCTCGCTCCCAACTCGGAACCACTGACAACTTCTCTTTCCTCCGATCAATATGAAATAGTTCTACTCGCCCTGACTTGTGAACTGAAAGATTCTTTGATCCCTATCCCTATCGACTAAGTCCGCAACGGAAAGAGTGATCCGCGTAAACCATTGAAAGCAAGCTAGTTTACCAGTTAGACGAGCTACGGATGAAGTTTCTCATTCAGGAAACTCTACTTTCTGTCACCGCAAGCCACAGAGGCTGAAAAAGAAGCTACTCGCCTAAGCAGAGGAGAGCCGGTAACTGTGTTGAATGTAGAGGAGTGAGATTGAAGCATTGGATCCCACTAAAAAGCTGGAAGAGCCCGGTTCTGATGCAGCTATAGATGCTATTGGGTCACCCCCTTCCCTTTCGAATGCCGGAAATAAAGATGTTGCTGATGAGCTCGAGTCTGGAGGTTCATTGGTTGCTGTTAGCTCACTGGGATAAGAGGGATCAGGATAAATGGATGGAGGTCCGCGTCCGCTTCTAGGTCATAAGCCCATCTGCGATTTCCTCACTCGCTAGCAACCAGGGATTCAATTCTTCGATTCCCTTCTCTTCTGGTTAGCAACTAACTGGCTCTCGTACTCGGTACTCTCTCCTCTATGTAAGTAACGGAACCCTATAGTACCCGGTCTGCCTCTCGCCCATGGTCCCCAGAACGCTCCAAGTCGGGAAAGGGTGGATCGCCCCGTCCTTGCTTGCGTCTCTGTCTCGTACTCTCTCGTTTTGCTCCTTTC